AAGTGATGGAAAACAAATAATATCTTTTACATATCCGCCTAGTTTATCAACTTTTTCGGAAATGATAGAACGCAAAATGTCTTTGTACATGACAGAAAAATTTTCCCATGAAGACCTATATGATTATTGGGTTTCTACCAATGAGCAAAAAAAATACAACTTGAGCAATGAATTGATAAGTCGAATAAAAACTCTAGAAAAAGAAGAAGAAAGGATATCTCTTGCTCTAGATATACTTGAAAAAAGGACCAGATTATGCAACGATGAGGATGAGCAAGAATACTTGCCAAAAGCGTATGATCCTTTTTTGAACGGACCGTATCGTGGAACAATAAAAAAATTCTATTCACATAAAATCATGAATGATTTAATTACTTCTACAGAAGAAGAAGATGAAGATTCCATAGAAATGTTTTGGATAAATAAGATTCATGGGCTCTTTCCTATTTCTAAAAATTCTCGAGAATTTGAACATGAAAAGAATCCGCTTGATGAGAAATCATCATTTAATTATATTGTTAATTTCTTAACGTCAATCGATGAATCTTCTTTATTTTTATTGGAAAAAGAAAGAAGAATTAATTTAGAAAGTAAAGCAAAATCCTTGAGATTTGTATTCGACATAATTACAACCAATCCAAATGATCAAACAACAACTGAAAAAAAATCCATTGGAATAGAAGAAATCAGTAAAAAGGTTCCTCGACGGTCATACAAATTGACCGATGAATTAGAAGGACTGGATCGAGAAGGTGGAGAAGAACAGAAGGAAGATTATGAAAATGAAATTAGTTCAAGAAAAGCGAAACGGGTGGTGATCTATACTGATAACAACCCGGATACCGATACTAATAATGTTGATCAAGCAGAACCAGAAGAGGTGGCTTTGATACGTTATTCGCAACAACCAGATTTTAATCGGGGTATAATCCAAGGATCCATGCGTGCTCAAAGACGTAAAACAGTTATTTGGGAAATATTTCAAACAAATGTTCATTCCCCGCTTTTTTTGGATCGAATAGACAAAGTATTTTTTTTTTCTTTTTTTGATAGATATAGATATCAAATAATTAATCTTATTTTTAGGAATTCCGTGGGGGGAAACCCAGAATCCCAAACTTCCGACTTTGAGGAGGAAGAGGAAGAGACAAACACTGGGAAAAAAAAAGACGAGGAGAAAAAAAAAAAAGAGGAAGATGAACGGATAACAATATCAGAAATTTGGGATAGCGTTACATTTACTCAAGCAATAAGAGGTTTGTTGCTGATAACCCAATCTTTTTTTAGAAAAAACATTGTATTGCCTTCATTGATAATAGCTAAAAATATTGGACGTATGTTATTATTCCAATTCCCCGAGTGGTATGAGGATTGGAAGGAATGGAATAGAGAAATACATGTTAAATGCACCTATAATGGTGTTCCATTATCAGAAACAGAATTTCCCCAAGATTGGTTAACAGATGGTATTCAGATAAAGATTCTATTTCCTTTTCGTTTAAAACCTTGGCGAAGATCTAAAATACGATCTCATCATGGAGATCCAATGAAAAAAAAAGGAAAAAAAGAAAATTTTTGTTTTTTAACAGTTTGGGGAATGGAAACGGAACTCCCTTTTGGTTCTCCCCGAAACCAACCTTCTTTTTTTGAACCCATATATAAGGAACTAAAAAAAAAAATGAGAAAAGTAAAAAAGAACTATTTTCTAGCCCTAAAAGTTTCAAAAGAAAAAACAAGATGGGTCATCAAAATAGTTCTAGTTCTAAAACGAATTCTAAAACGAATAGTTCTAGTTCTAAAACGAATAGTTCTAGTTCTAAAACGAATAGTTCTAGTTCTAAAACGAATAATGAAGAAACTTGAAAAAGTGAACCAAATTTCTTTATTTGAATTGAGGAAGGGAAAAGTACATGAACCAAATGAAAATGCAAAAGATTCAAAAAAAAATAATCAGATTATTCACGAATCGACCATTCAAATTCGATCTATGAATTGGACAAATTATTTACTCATAGAAAAAGAAAAAAAAATGAAAGATCTTGCTGATAAGACAATCACAATAAGGAATCAAATAGAAGGAATCACAAAAGACAAGAAGAAAATAGTTCTAGCCTATCATGATAAAAGACCGGAATTACAAAAACACATTTGGCAGATACTTCAAAGAAAAAATACCCGATTTATACGCAAATCACATTATTTTATGAAATCTTTCATTGAAAAAATATACATGGATATCTTGCTATGTATGGTTACCATTTCTAAGGTTAATGCACAACTTTTAAAAAAAACAATTATCAATGAATCCATTTACAACGATGAAAGAAATCAAGAAGGAATTGATGAAACAGATCAAGATACAATGAACTTTATTTCGACTATAAAAAAGTCCTTTTCTAATCCTAATATTAGAAATGATTTAAACACTTATCACGACTTATCTTCCTTGTCCCAAGCATATGTATTTTACAAATTGTCACAAACCCAATTATTTAACAACCATCACCTGAGATCTGTACTTCAATATCACGGTCACGGGACCTATCCTTTTATTAAAGACAAGATAAAGTATTATTGTATGACACGAGGAATATTTGATTCCAAATCAAGGCATAAGAAAATTAATAAGTCAAGGCATAAGAAAATTAAGAAGTCTGGAATGAATAAATGGAAAAACTGGTTAAAGGGTCATTATCAATATAATTTATCTCAGAGCAAATGGTCTCGATTAGTACCGAAAAAATGGCGAAATAGAGTCAATCAACGTTGTACTATTCAAAATAAAGAATCAATGAAATTGTATTCATATAAAAAAGAAAAAGACCGATTAATTCATTACATGAATGCAAATTTTTATGCAGTGGATTTATCGACGAGTCAAAAAGAAAAATTTAAAAAACACTACAGATATGATCTTTTATCACATGAATATATAAATTATGGGGACAGTAAGGACTCATACACACTGAAACCCGAATCGTTTTATGTATTGCTAAATATGACTATTGATGATTACCTAAAAAAAGGATATTTTATTGATACCTATCAAAATCTGAATAAAAAATATTTGGATTATAGAATTCTTCATTTTTGCCTTAGAAACAATAGTGATATTGAGAACAATAGTGATATTGAGAACAATAGTGATATTGAGAACAGTAGTAATATTGAGGGCTGGACCGATATGTATATCGGTACCGAGATTGGTAAAAAAACTAAGACTCATCAAAAAAAATTTTTTGATTGGATGGGAATGAATCGAAATTATTCTACCATATCAAATCTAGAACCTTGGTTCTTCCCAGAATTTGTGTTACCCTTTGATGCATATAAGATTAAACCGTGGATCATACCAATCAAATTACTTCTTTCTAATATTTATTATGAAAATAATATTAGTGAAAATAATATTAGTCAAAAGAAAAATGAAAATAATATTAGTCAAAAGAAAAATGAAAATAATATTAGTCAAAAGAAAAATGAAAAAAATATTAGTCAAAAGAAAAATGAAAAAAATATTAGTCAAAAGAAAAATGAAAAAAATATCAGTCAAAAGAAAAATGAAAAAAATATTAGTCAAAAGAAAAATAAAAAAAATATCAGTCAAAAGAAAAATGAAAAAAATATTAGTCAAAAGAAAAATGAAAAAGATTCCATTAAAATAGAATTTCAAAATTCCAACCAAGAAAAAGAGGGTCAATCAAATCTTGTATCAGATCCACAAAAACAAAACCAAAAGGAATATCTTGAAGAGGATTACACGAGATCAAACATTAAAAAAGGTAAAAAAAAAAAAAAACAATCCAAGAAAAATAAGGAAAAAGAACTAGATTTGTTCCTGAAAAAATATTTTATTTTTCAATTAAGATGGGATGACCCCTTGAATGGAAAAATAATTAATAATGTTAGGATATATTGTCTCCTACTTAGATTGATAAATCCAAGGGAAATTGCTATATCCTCGATTCAAAGAGGAGAGATACATCTGGATGTAATGCCGATTCAGAAAGATCTAGCTCTTACAGAATTAATAAAAAAGGGAATATTGATTATCGAACCAATTCGTCTATCTTTAAGAAGGGATGGAAAATTCATTATATATCAAACCATAAGTATTTCATTGGTCGATAAGAGTAAACACCAAATTAATAGAAAATACATAAAGAAAAGATATGTTGATAAGAAGAATTTAAAAAAATCCACTGGACGACATGGCAATATATTTGTGAATGGGGATCAAGATCATTATAATTTCCTTGTTCCTGAAAATATTCTATCTCCTAGACGTCGTAGAGAATTGAGAATTCTAATTTGTTTCAACTCTCATAATTGGGATATTGTGAATAGAAATCCAGTATTTTGCAATGAAAACAACATAAGAAACTCTGAACAATTTTTGAATGAGGACAAACGTCTTAATACGGATTTAAATAAATTAATTAAATGCAAATTGTTTCTTTGGCCCAATTACCGATTAGAAGATTTAGCTTGTATGAATCGCTATTGGTTTGATACCAATAATGGTAGTCGTTTCAGTATGTCAAGGATACGTATGTATCCACGATTCAGAATTATTTAATAGTATATTTCCTATATATCACATACCGTTTTCAGTAAATAAAAACCGAAAGATGTACGCATATGGTGTGTTACGTTCTGGTACATGATACGTATTTACTTGTGTATCAATTCAATTGAATCTAGAAAGAAATCTACAGAATCTTTTTAGGTGCAAAGAAATCATTCTCTTTCGTAAATGCAGAAATATATTATCCTTTTCTTTTCTATCTAAATCAAATGGAAAATTGGATTTAGATAGAAACGGATAAATCTAAATTTTTGCGTGTACTAGATTCAAAAAAATTGACATAATATAATAATTATTATTTTATTTTTCCTGATCGGTAAAATCCATGGCATGGAAAAGAAAGAAAAGAAAAAGAGAAAAAAAGTTTTATGGTCAAAAATTCATTCATTTCGCTTCTTCCACAAGAAGAAAAAGAAGAAAACAGGGGTTCTGTTGAATTTCAAGTATTAAGTTTCACCAATAAGATACGAAGACTTACTTCACATTTGGAATTGCACAAAAGAGATTTTTTATCACAAAGAGGTCTACAAAAAATTCTGAGAAAACGTCAACGTCTGCTGGCTTATTTGTCAAAGAAAAATAGAGCGCGTTATAAGAAATTAATTGACCAGTTGGATATTCGGGAGCCAAAAAATCGTTAATTAAATCGTTTGAATTAGTATAGTAGTTATTAGATTTTTTTATTTTGATGAACCTCCTACTTTTTTGCTACTTTTTTGAGGAATTCATGAAATAATGAATTAAGGAAGAAAAGATATGACTGTACCGGCTACAAAAAAAGATTTCATGATAGTTAATATGGGTCCTCACCACCCATCAATGCATGGTGTTCTTCGACTGATCGTTACTCTCGATGGTGAAGATGTTATTGACTGTGAACCCGTATTGGGCTATTTACACAGAGGGATGGAAAAAATAGCGGAAAACCGAACAATTATACAATATCTGCCTTATGTAACACGTTGGGATTATTTAGCTACTATGTTCACAGAGGCAATAACGGTAAATGCACCAGAACAAATGGAAAATGTTCAAGTACCTAAAAGGGCTAGCTATATCAGAGTAATTATGCTGGAGCTGAGCCGTATAGCTTCTCATTTGTTATGGCTTGGGCCTTTTATGGCGGATATCGGCGCGCAGACTCCCTTTTTCTATATTTTCAGAGAGAGAGAATTGATATATGATTTATTCGAAGCCGCCACAGGTATGCGAATGATGCATAATTATTTCCGCATCGGAGGAGTAGCTGCCGATCTACCTTATGGCTGGATAGATAAATGTTTGGATTTTTGCGATTATTTTTTAACAGGAATTGTTGAATATCAAAAACTCATTACGCGAAATCCCATTTTTTTGGAGCGAGTCGAAGGAGTGGGCATTATTGGTGGAGAGGAAGCAATAAATTGGGGTTTATCAGGACCGATGTTACGAGCTTCTGGAATACAATGGGATCTTCGTAAAATTGAGAATTATGAGTGTTACAATGAATTCGATTGGGAAGTCCAATGGCAAAAAGAAGGAGATTCGTTAGCTCGTTATTTAGTACGAATCGGTGAAATGAGGGAATCTATAAAAATAATTCAACAGGCTCTAGAAGGAATTCCTGGAGGACCCTATGAGAATTTAGAAGTCCGACGCTTTGATAGAGCAAAAAATTCCGAATGGAATGATTTTGAATATAGATTTATTAGTAAAAAACCTTCACCCAATTTTGAATTGTCGAAACAAGAACTTTACGTGAGAGTAGAAGCCCCAAAAGGGGAATTGGGAATTTATTTGATAGGAGATAATAGTGTTTTCCCTTGGAGATGGAAAATTCGTCCACCCGGCTTCATAAATTTGCAAATTCTTCCTCAGCTAGTTAAAAGAATGAAATTGGCTGATATCATGACGATACTAGGTAGTATAGATATCATTATGGGAGAGGTTGATCGTTGAAATGATAATTGATACGACAGAAGTACAAACTATCAATTCTTTTTCTATATCGGAATCCTTAAAAGAAGTATATGGACTCATATGGATCTTTGTACCCATTTTGACCCTTATATTGGGAATTACAATAGGGGTACTAGTAATTGTGTGGTTAGAAAGAGAAATATCTGCAGCGATACAACAACGTATTGGGCCTGAATATGCCGGCCCCTTGGGAATTCTTCAAGCTCTAGCAGATGGAACTAAACTACTTTTTAAAGAAGACCTTCTCCCATCTAGAGGAGATGTTCGTTTGTTTAGTATTGGACCGTCTATAGTGGTCATATCAATTCTACTAAGTTATTTAGTAATTCCTTTTGGGTATCGCCTCATTTTAGCCGATCTCAGTATAGGTGTTTTTTTATGGATCGCCATTTCAAGTATTGCTCCTATTGGGCTTCTTATGTCAGGATACGGATCGAATAATAAATATTCCTTTTCAGGTGGTCTACGAGCTGCTGCTCAATCTATTAGTTATGAAATACCATTAACTCTATGTGTGTTATCAATATCTCTACGTGTGATTCGTTGAACATGAACTTTATACTTCTTTCCTAGAAGTAAAGGAAAGAAGTTGAATGTAATGTATTGAATAGATATTTTATTTTTTATTCATCATTCGGGTCAATGAGTTAAACCAGATAGTCATATGAGTGAAACAAAACAACTTAGAAGTTTGCAGTAAGAAGATAAAATCTCATTTCATATGTACAAGAATAAAGTTGAAGTAAACATAAGCAGTGTAAACTGTTTACCCCAAGATTAAGATTCTTTCATTAGTCATCATATCTTGAAGCGGGTGTAAAAGATCAACTGTATGGAGTTTTCATTACTGTCTTGTATTTATTACCATGCCGTAGATCAATCAAAAATCAGTGGGCGGTTAGGAACACCAAAGTGCATAAAGGATTAGTAATAGAGATAATTAGAGATAATGTAAAGTATCAAAAAAGAGATATTTATACATAAAACTACATAAAAATAAATAAGAATCAACATAGGGACTTTAAGTAAGTAGAAATGATCAAGCAGTACTTCCCTACATAAATCAAATTTATTTTTTATAAATTATAAAAAAATAAAAAAATGAATAAAAATATCGATGTATAAAATAAATAAAAGAATAGATAAGAAGAAATTCGTCCACCTCCCATAGATTTGATTCCTTCTCCTATAAGGAAACTCGCAATGCCAACCCCATTTGTAATTCCATCAATTATATATCTATCAAAAAACTGAGCTAGTTCAGTTAATCCCCTTATACTCATGGTAAAAACCTTAGTATAAAAAATATCTATGTAACCGCGATTATATGACCAATTGTATATCCCATTTTGGATTTGGTCCAAGATAATTCTTTTAGGGCCGCCTTTTACAAATGAATTGAGAAAGTCCAAATTCTGGAAAACCGAATAAGCAGACCCATATAAAATATATGCTATGAGTAGTCCGGAAATAGCTATACTTACTGAAAAAATTGCATTTGTAAAAAATTCATACCAATCCACAGAATAACTCGAATTCGGATGGAAAAGGTTTGTGGATGGAGTTAACCATTTTGATAATATATCCAAATCTATTACTCCTTGATAAAAATGAATTCCTATTGATCCAACGAACAAAGTAAATAATACCAATATAAGCAAAGGAAATAACATAGTATTGTCCACTTCGTGAGGGTACATGGAAGTGTACTTTTTTTCGAAAGAAATATTAAAGTATCGTATGTATTTTTTTAGATTATTATCAATTTTATACATATCCTTTGAAAAAAAGAAGACCTTATTATTTATTGTTGATAAAAGTAAATTTCTATTGACTGCTTGGGGTACTCCCTTTCCCCACAGAGATATTGAATAGGACGAACTATTTTTTGTGCTACTGTAATTTTGAAAATGAACGCGCAGATGTCCATCAAAGGTAAGTAAATACACCCGAAGCATATAAAATGCAGTTAATCCTGCTGTGAAACAAGCTATTATTGCGAAAATTGGTGAATACAACCAACTATCGTTAAGAATTTCATCTTTGGACCAAAAACAAGCAAGAGGTGGAATACCACAAATAGAAAGTGTACCTAATAAAAAAGTAGTTCTTGTAATTGGAACATATCTTTTTAAACCGCCCATAAGAACCATATTCTGACTTTTATCTGGGGAATATCCAACAATGGGTTCCATTGAATGAATAATAGATCCGGATCCCAAAAACAATAAAGCTTTAGAATAGGCATGAGTGATCAAATGGAATAAAGCAGCTCGATAAGAACCTATACCTAGAGCTAACATAATATAACCCAATTGAGACATTGTGGAATAGGCTAAACTTCTTTTTATATCCCTTTGAGCAAGAGCAAAAGTAGCTCCTAGTAGTACTGTTATTACACCTATTAAAGATATTAAATTCATTATGTAAGGTATGGCTATGAAAATAGGAAGAAGCCGAGCTACAAGAAAAATTCCTGCTGCTACCATAGTAGCAGCGTGTATAAGAGCCGAGATAGGGGTGGGTCCTTCCATGGCATCGGGTAGCCATACGTGAAGGGGGAATTGTGCGGATTTAGCAACTGCACCAATGAATAATAAAGAGGCACACAAAGTAGCAAATAAAGAACTGACCCCATTATTATGGATCAAGTTATTAGTTATTTCGAACAAATCCCGAAATTCGAAACTACCTGTTATCCAATAAAAACCTAAAATTCCTAATAATAAACCAAAATCCCCTACACGATTAGTTACAAAAGCTTTTTGACAAGCACTTGCTGCAGTCGGTCGTGTGAACCAAAATCCTATTAATAAATAGGAACACATTCCCACCAGTTCCCAAAAAATATAAATTTGTATCAAGTTGGAACTGGTAACTAATCCCAACATGGAAGCATTGAAAAAACTCATATAAGAAAAAAATCTCAGATATCCTTGATCATGAGACATATAATTGTCACTATAAATAAGAACCATGATTCCAACAGTAGTAATTAGTATTGACATAATAGAACTTAGTGGGTCGATCAAGTATCCGAACTCTAAGGAAAAATCAGGATTGATGGTCCAAGACCACAGATATTGATAGATAGAACTTCCATGTATTTGTTGAATAGATAAATTGACTGAAAAGCCTACAACTATACTTAACAGTAAAACACTAGGAAAAACCCATATACGACGAATATTTTTTGTTACTGTCGGAATAAGTAGAAGTCCAAATCCTATTGACATAGTAACTGTAAGCGGAAGAAAAGGTACTATCCATGCATATTGATATGTATGTTCCATAAGAAAACAAAATGAAATCTTTAATCATTCTACTATTCTAGCCTAGTCTTAGTAGAATATTCTATTCTGGTAATTTATAGCCATATTATATAGTATAATAAGAAAAAGAGTATAATAAGAAAAAAGAGTTATACCAAAAGGAGTACCTGATTTTAATATGGATACTATGATCTGTATTTTTGAATTTAAACAAAAAAGACCTAGCTATCCTATTTGTTCATTTTTTTATAGTAATTCCCTAACTCCTTCTGTAACTCCTTCTGAAACTAATTGATTGGATTCCAATAAAAATAGGAAAACTTATGTTCATCGGAGGGCACTCCTTACTTCGTATAGAACTGAAATAAAGATGACTAAGGTTGTCTTTATTGGATAATGAAATATTTTGTTTAACAGATTAACTACTAGTTTGAATTGTAATTTAAATGACAAACATAGCACTCTGAGCTTAATCAATTAATAGGAAAAACTCCCCCCCTCTTCTACTTGTATTTTTTATCCCTGGTGTTTGTTATATATGTGATATGTAATGCATATATATGCGTAATTAATACATATATTATATGTTTGTTTTAGTTTTAATATATATTGGTTTATGTTTTAACAATATGTTTTAATAATATATGTTTTAATAATATTATATGTTTTAATAGGTTTTTAATATATTTGAAAATGCTTTTCAAAAAAGCTATTCTACCAGGGAATAAGTATAGATAATGACTAAAAGGAACAATCTATTTTGAACAAAACAATACATGTCTTCCACATACAACGATAAAAATTGGTAACACTTTTTGAATGGCAGTCCCCAAAAAGCGTACTTCTATGTCAAAAAAACGTATTCGTAAAAATATTTGGAAAAAAAAAGGATTTTTAGCTGCAGTAAAGGCTTTTTCTTTAGCGAAATCGGTTTCCACCGGGCGTTCAAAAAGTTTTTTTGTGCAACAAACAAATAATAAAGTCTTGGAATAATTGGAATTAACATACCTCAAAGAACTTCAATTTTTTTTAATTTTTTAAGATAAACAATTCACATTAATTAATGTATTGAACTCCCCAATATCAATACGAGTTCGAATTAGCTGTTATAGTATGTAGATGCGGTATGCAGAATAAGAGTATGCATATCAAATTCTGAATATTTTTTTATATCTACTTTTCGCAATAGAAAAATATTTTTCTATTGTGAAAAGCAGAGTATGATTACGGTAGAAATTCGAATTCTTTTGTTTCTTATATACCTAACAAAAACCTAATAAATTTTGTAAATCTTACCATCATATAGTAAATCTTAACATCATATATCTTACCATCATATATATGTAAGGAAGGGTATTAATACTCTAATGATACTAAGGTGTCGAAATCGTTATCAAATTTCAAATTCTTTTCTTTTGATTTAGTAATAAATTTGTTATACATATGAAACCCTAGTTATTTAATCTTCTTCATTGAAAAAAAAATCCTTTAATTTTGTTTGAATCTATGAAATCAAATCGGATAAAAAAACGAATCAAAAAATAGAAAAGGAACAATTATTAGTTCTATACCTCGACCGAGAACAGAACTATTGAGTTCTAGCCGTTTTGGAAGAGCTTAGTTTCTAGTACGCGAAAGTTTATTATTAAAACTAAACTTACAATGATCCCAACTAAAGATTCTTTTTTTTGAATAGAGATTCAAATAGGAATTTAAATGAATCTTTAGTTATCGATTCTAATGTTTACTAAACTATATTGAATCCTTGATTCTCGACGATTCAACATGAATTGACTATTATTATTTCGAGTAAGCCGCCATGGTGAAATTGGTAGACACGCTGCTCTTAGGAAGCAGTGCTAGAGCATCTCGGTTCGAGTCCGAGTGGCGGCATCCTATAAATCCTAGAAAATAAATCCTCTAAAAGAGACACAATACGTCCTATAATGTATTCAATTCTCGATTTAAATTCTCTAATGGGACCCCCTTTTATGATATTTACAACTTTAGAACATATATTAACTCATATCTCTTTTTCGATAATTTCAATTGTGATTACGATTCATTTAATGATCTTATTAGTCCACGAAATCGTAGGATTGCGCGATTCATTGGAAAAAGGGATGATAGCTACTTTTTTCTCTATAACAGGATTATTAGTTTCTCGTTGGATTTCTTCGGGACATTTTCCGTTAAGTAATTTATACGAGTCATTAATCTTCCTTTCGTTTAGTTTCTCCATTATTCATATGATTTCCAAGACGGGGAACCATAAAAATGATTTAAGCACAATAACCGTACCAAGTACCATTTTTACACAAGGCTTTACCACGTCGGGTTTTTTAACTGAAATGCATCAATATCAATCCGCAATATTAGTACCTGCTCTACAATCTCAGTGGTTAATGATGCACGTAAGTATGATGTTATTAAGCTATGCATCTCTTTTATGCGGATCATTATTATCAGTCGCTCTTCTAGTCATTACATTTCGAAAAAATATCGATATTTTTTGTAAAGGTAATAATTTCTTAATTAAGTCATTTTTCTTTGGTGAGATTCAATATTTGAATGAAAAAAGAAGTGTTTTTAAAAACACTTCTTTTCTTCCATTTCAAAATTATTATAAATATCAATTGACTCAACGTTTGGATTATTGGAGTTTTCGTGTCATTAGTTTAGGATTTACCCTTTTAACCATGGGCATTCTTTGTGGAGCAGTATGGGCTAATGAGGCATGGGGATCTTATTGGAATTGGGACCCCAAAGAAACTTGGGCTTTTATTACTTGGACCATATTCGCGATTTATTTACATACTAGAACTGGAATACATATTAGAAGTAGAACAAATCGAAGTTTGCAAAGTATGAATTCGGCACTTGTAGCTTCTATGGGATTTCTTATAATTTGGATATGCTATTTTGGAATCAATCTATTAGGAATAGGTCTACATAGTTATGGTTCATTCACATTAACATCTACTTGAATAGACTACATAAAGAATATATAAGAACATCATCCCATATAAAAAGGCTTCTTGTTTGCGCGAGTTTTTGAGAACCGTTTGAATAAGGAATGATTCAAACGGTTCTCAAAAACTCAAAATGTACCTCATTACAATTCTAATTCACTTTATTCTTTTGTATTGTACAGCGAACGATTTTTTAAATCTTAAAATCAAAGACACAAAATTCTATTTCCGTATCATTAATGAAAGACTATCGATGAAAGTAATTAGATAGGATAGCTTGTACCCTGTCAACTGATAGCGAGAGAACGAAATCAGGATAAATACCAATACCTATTACGGGTAGAAAGATACAGATTGAAACAAATAGTTCTCGTGGTCCAGAATCCGAAAAATTAGAGTTTGGAACATTGAATAACTTGTATCCATAGAACATCTGACGTAACATAGATAATAAATAAATAGGAGTTAATATCATTCCAATTGCCATTACAAAAGTAATTAGCATTTTTTGCATTAAAAGATATTTTGGACTAGTAATTATTCCAAAAAATACTAATAATTCTGCAACAAAACCACTCATTCCTGGCAATGCAAGAGAAGCCATCGAAAAACTACTGAACATGGTAAATAGTTTTGGCATTGGGATCGATACCCCCCCCATTTCGTCGAGATAAACAAGACGTATTCTATCACAACTCGTTCCCGCCAAGAAAAAAAGTGCAGCACCAATAAATCCGTGAGAGAGTATTTGTAAAATGGCACCGTTGAGTCCCATTCCGGTTATAGAACCAATTCCTATAATTGTGAAACCCATGTGAGATACGGAGGAATAAGCTATTCTCTTTTTTAAATTCCGTTGACCGAGAGAGGTTGAAGCTGCATAGATTATTTGAAGCGTTCCCACTATTACCAACCAGGGAGAAAATATAGAATGGGCGTGGGGTAATAATTCCATATTTATCCGAATAAGTCCATATGCGCCCATTTTTAATAAGATTCCAGCTAGAAGCATACATGTACTGTAATGTGCTTCTCCATGGGTATCTGGTAACCACGTATGTAGGGGTATGATCGGTGATTTGACAGCATAAGCAATAAGGAATCCAAAATATAATATTATTTCCAATGCCGCAGGATATGATTGATTAGCTAATTTTGAAAAATCTAATGTGGGTTCATTAGGGCCATATAGACCCATACCTAGAACTCCTATTAAGAGAAAAATGGAGCCACCCGCAGTGTACAAAATAAACTTTGTGGCCGAGTAGAGACGTTTCCTTCCTCCCCACATGGATAAAAGTAAATAAACAGGAATTAATTCTAACTCCCACATCATGAAAAAAAGTAAAAGGTCTCGAGAAGAAAATAATCCTATTTGACCGCTGTACATTGCTAACATGAGAAAATAGAACAATCGCGAATTTCGAGTAATTGGCCAAGCCGCTAAGGTAGCTAAAGTAGTGATAAATCCTGTTAGTAAAATAGGCCCTATGGAAAGTCCATCGATTCCCAGCCTCCAGTGAAAATCAAAAATATCTATCCATTTTAAATCCTCCTCTAATTGTATTAATGGATCGTCCAATTGGAAATGATAACAGAATACATAGGTCGTTAGAAGGAGTTCTAATAAGCATATACATAAAGTATACCACCTAAAGATCTTATTTCCTTTATGAGGAAGAAAAAAAATGGAAGAACCGACGAATATCGGCAAAACAACAAGTATTGTTAACCAAGGAAAATAACTCGTGATAAAGACAAGATACGTTTTGACCAGAAAACCCGTGCTCGGAATAGAATAATATATTTTATCGAGTACGGGTTTTTGTCGGTAAAGAGGAATCAATTGATTCAAGTGGATTTTTTTGTAACGTATCAATAACCTAGACCCATGCTGCGAGTTGTTTCATACGATAAATAAACACGGACACTCAAAAAATCCGTTGGGCAGGCGGATTCACATCTCTTACAACCCACACAGTCCTCGGTTCTTGGTGCGGAAGCAATTTGCTTAGCTTTACATCCGTCCCAAGGTACCATTTCCAATACATCTGTGGGGCAGGCTCGTACACATTGAGTACACCCTATACATGTATCATAAATTTTTACTGAATGTGACATTGGATCTATAAATTCCAGGTTTGAACATCAAAAATTTCCAATCTGGTAGAAATTAGTATTTATATTGTAGACACCAGACGAAGCAGTGGTTTATCAAAATTTTAAGAATCAATATATTTATAAATCTGTTCGTGAGAGGAAGCCAAGAGACTTTGATTTCCGTTTCAAAAATCATGATCATACGAGTCACATATGTAAATTCAAATTGGCCGACAAAACAAATTGATCAATCACTCAAATCAATATTTCAATATTCGTATTTTCAATATAAAATATGAATATATAAAAAACTAAATTGGTAATTTCATTAATTTTCATAATATTATTAACATAATATGGTTAATAATATTATTTTTTAATGTATTATATAATAATTTTTAATGTATATATAAGAATTTTTAATGTATATATAAGAATTTTTAATGTATTAATGTATTATATAGTAATATACTGTATATTATTATATAATACATTAATACATTAAAATATACATTAAAATTTAAATAAATTAAAATGAAATAAAGTAAACAAAGAAAAAACGAAATAAAAAAATGACAATACCAATAAAATTAAGAATATCATTATTTTTCATTAACGGAATATGAAAGTGAAAGAATAGAAAAATAATAGAAAAATGTTCCAATCTCATTTATATTTTCTTATGCTTTCTCATATTGTGTGGTGTCTTGATTTATATGATCATTAAAACTGATTATTCAATATATGATCATGATAATTATCACTAATTATTCAACAAATTCGATTGATTGATACGAGTTGATTTTCTGTTTCGATGAATCGACGAAACAATAGCTAGACCAATAGCTGCTTCAGCAGCTGCAACGGCTATAATAAAGATTGAGAAAATGTTTCCTTTTAATTGGCGACTGTCAAATATATCAGAAAATGTTACAAGATTGATATTAACCGAATTTAGTATAAGCTCAAGACACATAAGTGCTCTAACCATGTTTCGACTTGTGATCAATCCATAGAGACCGATAGAAAATAAATAAACACTCAAAAAAAGTACATGCTCAAACATCATTGACTAACTCCTTATCAATCTCGATTCATTTCAATATGAACAATTCAAGCGATTCGATTTTTTATTTATTTAGAACTTCTAATTCTAAAAATTTTTTAATTCTTTTTAAATTCTAAGTACTTATTATTGGCGAGCCATAGTAATTGCACCTATCAAGGAAACTAAAAGAATTATAGAAATTAGTTCAAAGGGAAGATAAAAATCTGTCGATAAGTGAATCCCAATTTGTTGAACGTTACTTATTAGGTCCTGTTCTATAATCTGGTTCGATCTTGTAGTCCAAATAATTCCGTACCATGACGTATCTGGTATAGTAGTAATTAGTGAAAAAAGAATACTTGTACAAATCAGCGAAGTGACTCCATCTCCAATGGTCCAAAAATACGAATCATTGGAATATTCTGAACCATTCATGAACATTACCGCAAATATGATTAAGACATTTACGGCTCCCACATAAATAAGTAGCTGTGCGGCAGCTACAAAAAAAGAGTTCGATGGAATGTAGAATAAGGATATACAAACAAGAACCAATCCCAACGAAAAAGCAGAATAAATAGGATTGGTAAGTAATACTACCCCCAGACCCCCTAATATAAGAACTGACCCCAGAAGTGCTACAAGAATATAATGTATTGGTCCAGGTAAATCCATTATGTATAATATGTAAAAAATAAGTCAAATCATGACCTTACTAAATGGTCCAGGAAAGGAAAAAGGGTCACCCCATTTTTTATTGTATATGACATGTTCCTAATTGAATTTTGAATTCAATCTTAATATGTATTAATTTAATATTAATTAAGTACATAGATATAATTATTTTATTGGGCCAATCCTACTTACTAAAAAAAAAAAAGAATAAAAAAGATAGTTGGAATTGTATATTTTGAAATTCTCGTGAAAAATATATTATCGGTTTAAATCAAAATATATTATCGGTTTAAATCAAAGAGTGATTCTCACCAATCAATAGTTACTAATTATTATTTGTAGTTACTGACCAACCAAAATCAAAAAGTTTGGATCTTTTATATCAAAACAAAATCTTAGTAATTGGTAATCGTTCTTGAATCAAAGGGTTTATCTTTATCTATTTTGATTTGAGTCGAATTCATAACTGTTTGAATTGTGCAATCTCCAATTACTGACATTGGTAACCGACCCAAAGCAACTTGATTATAATTTAATTTGTGACGATCATAAGTAGAAAGTTCATATTCTTCAGTCATTGATAAACAGTTTGTTGGGCAATACTCGACACAGTTACCACAAAATATACAGACCCCGAAATCAATACTATAATTAAGCAATTGTTTCTTTTTCATATCTCTTTCCAATCTCCAATCAACAACAGGTAGATCTATTGGGCATACACGAACACATACTTCGCAAGCAATACATTTATCAAATTCAAAGTGAATTCGACCACGAAAACGCTCTGACATAATTGATTTCTCATAAGGATATTGAATAGTTGCAGGTAAACGGTTTGTGTGGGATAAGGTAATTATGAAACTTTGACCAATATACCTTGCAGCTCGTATTGTTTGTTGACCATAATTCATGAACCCAGTTACCATGGGAAACATATTGTGGATCTCCATGAATAAATTGATGTTTCTTTCTCTTGTTTGAAAGAGGTTATGAATCTAGAATATCGTTATCATATTCTGTTATTTATAGTGAAACAAGTTGGGAAGAAGTTGTCAATAATAGATTACCCAAAGAAATAGGTAAAAGAAATTTCCATCCAAGATTTAATAGCTGGTCCATTCTCATCCTAGGTAAAGTCCATCTTGTTGTGATAGAAATGAACAGAAACAAATAAGCTTTAACTAATGTAATAAAGATACCAATTGTCATTCCAAAGACTCCAGCTATTTTTTTTATTCCGAAAGGCTCAGGAATGGATATGTACGGAATAGATAGATTCCACCCACCTAAGTAAAGAACTGTTACAAATAATGAAGAAACTAATAGATTTAGGTAAGAAGCAAGATAAAATAAACCAAATCTGATACCTGAATATTCGGTTTGATAACCTGCTACTAATTCCTCCTCTGCTTCTGGTAAATCAAAGGGCAATCTCTCACATTCAGCTAGAGAAGAAATTATGAAAACTATAAATCCTATGGGCTGACGCCATAGATTCCACCCCCAAAAGCCATATTTGGACTGCGCTTCAACTATATCAATTGTACTTAAACTGTTAGATAATTGTAGTCGATAATAGCATTACTGCTTCCATCGCTATTCCAAAACCGTACATGAGACCTCAGCTTCATACGGCTCCTCTATGGCCACAAATAAATGTAAGGACCGGCTTGATATTCTCACCCCCTTTCTTTTGGGGTCACTGGAATAAAGATATATCCGGGAGTCCAAAATTAAACCAACGGAATTCCGTTTGCTAGAATAAGAAAAAGCGCTTTGGAATTGATCTCATCCTTTATGATAAAAATGTATTTTTCTTTGTTCGGTAATAACTTAGCCCTTCAATAAAATACTCGTTATATCAATAAATCTAAAGAATTTAAAGAATTAGGAATTAGTCCATTAATCGTGATAAGAATTCCATGTATATGGATGGAAAAATGAATAAAAAAGGATATTTTTTATTTATTTGATTATTACATTCCATTTCTTTTGTTCCTGTTCTTCTATCTCGGAAGAGGGTACTTGAAAAAAAAAAGAATAAGGGATTAATTCGTTCTGGATAGTCATTTCTTTAATCAGTGAATAGGAGCATACTCTAGATCGGAATCGTAGGGAAGTACTGCTTGATCATTTCTACTTACTTAAAGTCCCTATGTTGATTCTTATTTATTTTTATGTAGTTTTATGTATAAATATCTCTTTTTTGATACTTTACATTATCTCTAATTATCTCTATTACTAATCCTTTATGCACTTTGGTGTTCCTAACCGCCCACTGATTTTTGATTGATCTACGGCATGGTAATAAATACAAGACAGTAATGAAAACTCCATACAGTTGATCTTTTACACCCGCTTCAAGATATGATGACTAATGAAAGAATCTTAATCTTGGGGTAAACAGTTTACACTGCTTATGTTTACTTCAACTTTATTCTTGTACATATGAAATGAGATTTTATCTTCTTACTGCAAACTTCTAAGTTGTTTTGTTTCACTCATATGACTATCTGGTTTAACTCATTGACCCGAATGATGAATAAAAAATAAAATATCTATTCAATACATTACATTCAACTTCTTTCCTTTACTTCTAGGAAAGAAGTATAAAGTTCATGTTCAACGAATCACACGTAGAGATATTGATAACACACATAGAGTTAATGGTATTTCATAACTAATAGATTGAGCAGCAGCTCGTAGACCACCTGAAAAGGAATATTTATTATTCGATCCGTATCCTGACATAAGAAGCCCAATAGGAGCAATACTTGAAATGGCGATCCATAAAAAAACACCTATACTGAGATCGGCTAAAATGAGGCGATACCCAAAAGGAATTACTAAATAACTTAGTAGAATTGATATGACCACTATAGACGGTCCAATACTAAACAAACGAACATCTCCTCTAGATGGGAGAAGGTCTTCTTTAAAAAGTAGTTTAGTTCCATCTGCTAGAGCTTGAAGAATTCCCAAGGGGCCGGCATATTCAGGCCCAATACGTTGTTGTATCGCTGCAGATATTTCTCTTTCTAACCACACAATTACTAGTACCCCTATTGTAATTCCCAATATAAGGGTCAAAATGGGTACAAAGATCCATATGAGTCCATATACTTCTTTTAAGGATTCCGATATAGAAAAAGAATTGATAGTTTGTACTTCTGTCGTATCAATTATCATTTCAACGATCAACCTCTCCCATAATGATATCTATACTACCTAGTATCGTCATGATATCAGCCAATTTCATTCTTTTAACTAGCTGAGGAAGAATTTGCAAATTTATGAAGCCGGGTGGACGAATTTTCCATCTCCAAGGGAAAACACTATTATCTCCTATCAAATAAATTCCCAATTCCCCTTTTGGGGCTTCTACTCTCACGTAAAGTTCTTGTTTCGACAATTCAAAATTGGGTGAAGGTTTTTTACTAATAAATCTATATTCAAAATCATTCCATTCGGAATTTTTTGCTCTATCAAAGCGTCGGACTTCTAAATTCTCATAGGGTCCTCCAGGAATTCCTTCTAGAGCCTGTTGAATTATTTTTATAGATTCCCTCATTTCACCGATTCGTACTAAATAACGAGCTAACGAATCTCCTTCTTTTTGCCATTGGACTTCCCAATCGAATTCATTGTAACACTCATAATTCTCAATTTTACGAAGATCCCATTGTATTCCAGAAGCTCGTAACATCGGTCCTGATAAACCCCAATTTATTGCTTCCTCTCCACCAATAATGCCCACTCCTTCGACTCGCTCCAAAAAAATGGGATTTCGCGTAATGAGTTTTTGATATTCAACAATTCCTGTTAAAAAATAATCGCAAAAATCCAAACATTTATCTATCCAGCCATAAGGTAGATCGGCAGCTACTCCTCCGATGCGGAAATAATTATGCATCATTCGCATACCTGTGGCGGCTTCGAATAAATCATATATCAATTCTCTCTCTCTGAAAATATAGAAAAAGGGAGTCTGCGCGCCGATATCCGCCATAAAAGGCCCAAGCCATAACAAATGAGAAGCTATACGGCTCAGCTCCAGCATAATTACTCTGATATAGCTAGCCCTTTTAGGTACTTGAACATTTTCCATTTGTTCTGGTGCATTTACCGTTATTGCCTCTGTGAACATAGTAGCTAAATAATCCCAACGTGTTACATAAGGCAGATATTGTATAATTGTTCGGTTTTCCGCTATTTTTTCCATCCCTCTGTGTAAATAGCCCAATACGGGTTCACAGTCAATAACATCTTCACCATCGAGAGTAACGATCAGTCGAAGAACACCATGCATTGATGGGTGGTGAGGACCCATATTAACTATCATGAAATCTTTTTTTGTAGCCGGTACAGTCATATCTTTTCTTCCTTAATTCATTATTTCATGAATTCCTCAAAAAAGTAGCAAAAAAGTAGGAGGTTCATCAAAATAAAAAAATCTAATAACTACTATACTAATTCAAACGATTTAATTAACGATTTTTTGGCTCCCGAATATCCAACTGGTCAATTAATTTCTTATAACGCGCTCTATTTTTCTTTGACAAATAAGCCAGCAGACGTTGACGTTTTCTCAGAATTTTTTGTAGACCTCTTTGTGATAAAAAATCTCTTTTGTGCAATTCCAAATGTGAAGTAAGTCTTCGTATCTTATTGGTGAAACTTAATACTTGAAATTCAACAGAACCCCTGTTTTCTTCTTTTTCTTCTTGTGGAAGAAGCGAAATGAATGAATTTTTGACCATAAAACTTTTTTTCTCTTTTTCTTTTCTTTCTTTTCCATGCCATGGATTTTACCGATCAGGAAAAATAAAATAATAATTATTATATTATGTCAATTTTTTTGAATCTAGTACACGCAAAAATTTAGATTTATCCGTTTCTATCTAAATCCAATTTTCCATTTGATTTAGATAGAAAAGAAAAGGATAATATATTTCTGCATTTACGAAAGAGAATGATTTCTTTGCACCTAAAAAGATTCTGTAGATTTCTTTCTAGATTCAATTGAATTGATACACAAGTAAATACGTATCATGTACCAGAACGTAACACACCATATGCGTACATCTTTCGGTTTTTATTTACTGAAAACGGTATGTGATATATAGGAAATATACTATTAAATAATTCTGAATCGTGGATACATACGTATCCTTGACATACTGAAACGACTACCATTATTGGTATCAAACCAATAGCGATTCATACAAGCTAAATCTTCTAATCGGTAATTGGGCCAAAGAAACAATTTGCATTTAATTAATTTATTTAAATCCGTATTAAGACGTTTGTCCTCATTCAAAAATTGTTCAGAGTTTCTTATGTTGTTTTCATTGCAAAATACTGGATTTCTATTCACAATATCCCAATTATGAGAGTTGAAACAAATTAGAATTCTCAATTCTCTACGACGTCTAGGAGATAGAATATTTTCAGGAACAAGGAAATTATAATGATCTTGATCCCCATTCACAAATATATTGCCATGTCGTCCAGTGGATTTTTTTAAATTCTTCTTATCAACATATCTTTTCTTTATGTATTTTCTATTAATTTGGTGTTTACTCTTATCGACCAATGAAATACTTATGGTTTGATATATAATGAATTTTCCATCCCTTCTTAAAGATAGACGAATTGGTTCGATAATCAATATTCCCTTTTTTATTAATTCTGTAAGAGCTAGATCTTTCTGAATCGGCATTACATCCAGATGTATCTCTCCTCTTTGAATCGAGGATATAGCAATTTCCCTTGGATTTATCAATCTAAGTAGGAGACAATATATCCTAACATTATTAATTATTTTTCCATTCAAGGGGTCATCCCATCTTAATTGAAAAATAAAATATTTTTTCAGGAACAAATCTAGTTCTTTTTCCTTATTTTTCTTGGATTGTTTTTTTTTTTTTTTACCTTTTTTAATGTTTGATCTCGTGTAATCCTCTTCAAGATATTCCTTTTGGTTTTGTTTTTGTGGATCTGATACAAGATTTGATTGACCCTCTTTTTCTTGGTTGGAATTTTGAAATTCTATTTTAATGGAATCTTTTTCATTTTTCTTTTGACTAATATTTTTTTCATTTTTCTTTTGACTGATATTTTTTTTATTTTTCTTTTGACTAATATTTTTTTCATTTTTCTTTTGACTGATATTTTTTTCATTTTTCTTTTGACTAATATTTTTTTCATTTTTCTTTTGACTAATATTTTTTTCATTTTTCTTTTGACTAATATTATTTTCATTTTTCTTTTGACTAATATTATTTTCATTTTTCTTTTGACTAATATTATTTTCACTAATATTATTTTCATAATAAATATTAGAAAGAAGTAATTTGATTGGTATGATCCACGGTTTAATCTTATATGCATCAAAGGGTAACACAAATTCTGGGAAGAACCAAGGTTCTAGATTTGATATGGTAGAATAATTTCGATTCATTCCCATCCAATCAAAAAATTTTTTTTGATGAGTCTTAGTTTTTTTACCAATCTCGGTACCGATATACATATCGGTCCAGCCCTCAATATTACTACTGTTCTCAATATCACTATTGTTCTCAATATCACTATTGTTCTCAATATCACTATTGTTTCTAAGGCAAAAATGAAGAATTCTATAATCCAAATATTTTTTATTCAGATTTTGATAGGTATCAATAAAATATCCTTTTTTTAGGTAATCATCAATAGTCATATTTAGCAATACATAAAACGATTCGGGTTTCAGTGTGTATGAGTCCTTACTGTCCCCATAATTTATATATTCATGTGATAAAAGATCATATCTGTAGTGTTTTTTAAATTTTTCTTTTTGACTCGTCGATAAATCCACTGCATAAAAATTTGCATTCATGTAATGAATTAATCGGTCTTTTTCTTTTTTATATGAATACAATTTCATTGATTCTTTATTTTGAATAGTACAACGTTGATTGACTCTATTTCGCCATTTTTTCGGTACTAATCGAGACCATTTGCTCTGAGATAAATTATATTGATAATGACCCTTTAACCAGTTTTTCCATTTATTCATTCCAGACTTCTTAATTTTCTTATGCCTTGACTTATTAATTTTCTTATGCCTTGATTTGGAATCAAATATTCCTCGTGTCATACAATAATACTTTATCTTGTCTTTAATAAAAGGATAGGTCCCGTGACCGTGATATTGAAGTACAGATCTCAGGTGATGGTTGTTAAATAATTGGGTTTGTGACAATTTGTAAAATACATATGCTTGGGACAAGGAAGATAAGTCGTGATAAGTGTTTAAATCATTTCTAATATTAGGATTAGAAAAGGACTTTTTTATAGTCGAAATAAAGTTCATTGTATCTTGATCTGTTTCATCAATTCCTTCTTGATTTCTTTCATCGTTGTAAATGGATTCATTGATAATTGTTTTTTTTAAAAGTTGTGCATTAACCTTAGAAATGGTAACCATACATAGCAAGATATCCATGTATATTTTTTCAATGAAAGATTTCATAAAATAATGTGATTTGCGTATAAATCGGGTATTTTTTCTTTGAAGTATCTGCCAAATGTGTTTTTGTAATTCCGGTCTTTTATCATGATAGGCTAGAACTATTTTCTTCTTGTCTTTTGTGATTCCTTCTATTTGATTCCTTATTGTGATTGTCTTATCAGCAAGATCTTTCATTTTTTTTTCTTTTTCTATGAGTAAATAATTTGTCCAATTCATAGATCGAATTTGAATGGTCGATTCGTGAATAATCTGATTATTTTTTTTTGAATCTTTTGCATTTTCATTTGGTTCATGTACTTTTCCCTTCCTCAATTCAAATAAAGAAATTTGGTTCACTTTTTCAAGTTTCTTCATTATTCGTTTTAGAACTAGAACTATTCGTTTTAGAACTAGAACTATTCGTTTTAGAACTAGAACTATTCGTTTTAGAATTCGTTTTAGAACTAGAACTATTTTGATGACCCATCTTGTTTTTTCTTTTGAAACTTTTAGGGCTAGAAAATAGTTCTTTTTTACTTTTCTCATTTTTTTTTTTAGTTCCTTATATATGGGTTCAAAAAAAGAAGGTTGGTTTCGGGGAGAACCAAAAGGGAGTTCCGTTTCCATTCCCCAAACTGTTAAAAAACAAAAATTTTCTTTTTTTCCTTTTTTTTTCATTGGATCTCCATGATGAGATCGTATTTTAGATCTTCGCCAAGGTTTTAAACGAAAAGGAAATAGAATCTTTATCTGAATACCATCTGTTAACCAATCTTGGGGAAATTCTGTTTCTGATAATGGAACACCATTATAGGTGCATTTAACATGTATTTCTCTATTCCATTCCTTCCAATCCTCATACCACTCGGGGAATTGGAATAATAACATACG